AAAATATTTTCTATCCAGATTGTTCTCCATATACATAATATCACCTTCTCCTAGATAATTATTGATAGGGGTACCTCCCAGCATATCAACTAATTGGTCTTTATATGTATTGTAATTATAAGAAATTTCTTGTTTCTTATTTCCTTGTAATGGTGATCCATAAATATATGAGGTCCTCTTATTTTCATAATTAATAGATTTATATGATAAAAGATCATATCTATAGTCTTTTTGAAAATTATCTTTTTGATTCGGTAATGTATATACTTCATAATCATTTTGTTTGTTGTAATGCATTAATTTGACTTTTTCATATGAATCCCATTTGTTTAAATCCTTATTATTTTGAGTCGTACGACGTTGATTGGATCTATTTCGCCATTTTTGTGGTATTAATCTAGACCATCGAATCTGAGATAAATTGTATTGATAATGACCTCTTAACCAATTTTTCCATTGATTCATTCCAGAATTCCGAGGTTTCTTATGATTAAATTTGGAATGAAATATTGTTTCCAAGTAATTCTTTATTGGAGTCTTAAGAAAAAAAGATGTTCCGTTATATTGAAGAACAGATCTTAACTTATACAAGTTAATAACTTGTGTTTGTGATAATTTGTAAAATACATATGCTTGTGACAAGGAGGATAAGTCACAAAAAATCTGTGAATTTTTATTATTACTTTTATTATTACTAATATTAGAAAGTGACTTTTTTATATTGGAAATAAAGTGTATTGTATTTTTATTTGTTTTATCAATTCTTTCTTGACTTGTTTCATTATTGGAAATGTATTTATCAATAATTTTTTTTGTTGATTCAAGAAAAAGTTGTGTATTGATTCTAGGAATATTAAGGATATATAGAAAGATATCTATGTATATCTTTTCAATGAAAAATTTTAGAAAATAATGTAATTTACGGATTAATCGAACATTTCTTCTTTTTAATACTTGCCAAAAATTTTTTGGTGATTCTAATTTTTTAACATTATAACTTGTTTTGTTAGGACTAATATTTATTCCTGGAGTTACTTTTTTTTTCTCTTTTGTAATTCTTTCTATTTGATTTCGGACTGTGCTTGTTCTATCAGTTAGATTTTTCATTTTTTTTTCTGTTAGTGAATAATTTGTCCAATTCGTAGATCGAATTTGACTAAATGATTCATCAATTATCCGATTGTTGATTATAGAATCTTTTTCTTTTTTAGTTTGATTCGATTTATCTACTTCTCTCAATCTAAATAATAGAATTGGATTTACTTTTGAAAGTTCTTTTATTATTTTTTTAAAAAATAGAACGCTTTTGATAACCCATTTTTTTCTTTCTTTTGAAACTCTTAGAAAGAATTTTCTTCTTTCTTTAAAAAATCTTAGAACTAGAAAATACTTCTTTTTTAATTTTCCAATTTTTTGTTCGAGTTTCTTAAAAATGGGTTTAAAAAAGGAAGGCCCTTTTCGGGGAGAACCAAAAGGAAGGTTAGCTTCCATTCCCCAAATTGTTAAAAAACAAAAATCATCTTTTTGTCCTTTTCCTTTCTTTTTTATTAGATCTCTATGAGAGGATCGTAGCTTAGATTTGTGCCAAGGTTTCAGACGAAAAGGAAATAGGATCTTTATCTGAATACCATCTATTAACCAATTTTTCGGAAATTCTGTTTCTGATAATTGAACACCATTATAGGTGCATTTAAGATGCATTTCTCTATTCCATTCGTTTAAATCCTCAGACCACTCAGGAAATTGCAATAATAACATACGGCCAATATTTTTAGCTATTATCAACGAAGGTAATATAATATATTTTCGAACAATTGATTGAGTTATTAACATAGAACCTCTTATTACTTGAGCAAATGGGATGGTATCCCAGGCTTCTGCTATTTCTATCCGCGCTTTCTCCTTTCTTTTGTTCTCCTCTTTTTTGTCTTTCTCTTTTTTCTCCACTTCTTTTATTTGTTCTTCTCTATAATCTAAAATTTTTAATTCTCCCTTTTTCCCCATCCAATTTCTAAAATGGAGTTTCATCAGTCTGTAGATATCAAAAGAAAAAAGGGGGGATTTGTTTATCCTGTCCAAAAAAAGTGGAGAATGGGCATTTGCTTGAAACAGTTCCCAAATAACCGTTTTACGTCTTTGAGCGCGCATAGAACCTTTGATTATGTCTCGACGAAAATCCGATTGTTGTGAATAACGTATCAAAGCCACTTCGTCTGTTTGATCAGGATTATTAGTATCCTTGGTATTAGTATCGAGATTCTGTTGGTTATTACTAAAAATCACTACACGTCTGGATTTTCTTGAACGAATCTGATGTTCTACCGGCACGTCTTCTTGATTTTCTCTTTCCTGTTGTTCCAAATCGTTGATTAATTTGTATGACCATCGAGGGACTTTTTTACTGATTTCCTTTATTCCAATAGATTTTTTTCGAATTTTTTGATTATTCGGATCAGTTATAATTGCATTGAATAAAAATGGATTTTCTGAATCAATTCTT